AATGAAGTGCCTGATTAAAGGATTATCTTGATAGGGTAAATTAAGTAAAATTAATTTTTACCTTCATTATATTTAATAGAATTAAACTATTTCTAAAAGTATCAAAAACTTTTGTGCATCTTACACTAAAATATAAAAAGATAAGCTAATTAAGCTCTTAGGTTCATACCCTAACTATAGAAGTATAAATCTTCTTCTTTTTAATGTTTTTAACCCCCCCTAAAATTTTATTTATTTTAACTTTAATTAGAGGAACTTTTATTTCTATTTCTTCTAATTCTTGATTAGGAGCTTGAATAGGATTAGAAATTAATTTATTATCATTTATTCCCTTAATGATTAATAGAAAAAATCTAATATCTACCGAAGCCTCTTTAAAATATTTTCTTACTCAAGCTTTAGCATCATCAATTTTATTGTTTTCAGTAATTTTATTAACATTAAATAATTATTTTACTTTTTTTTTCCCAGAAAGTAATTTAATTATTAATTTAATGATTAATTCAACATTATTGTTAAAAATAGGTGCGGCCCCTTTTCACTTTTGATTTCCAAGAATTATAGAAGGGTTAAGATGATTTAATGCGTTTATTTTAATAACTTGACAAAAAATTGCTCCTTTAATTCTTATTTCTTACTGTATAGTGAATGATTTTTTAATTGTAATTATTATTTCATCAGTAATTATTGGATCTTTAGGAGGACTAAACCAAATTTCCTTACGAAAATTAATAGCTTATTCCTCAATTAATCATATTGGATGAATACTAGGAGCTTTAATAATTAGAGAAAATGCTTTTTTAATTTATTTTTTCTTATACATAATTTTATCTATATCAATTGTCTTATTATTAAATTCATTCAAAATATTTTATTTAAACCAAACTTTTTCTTTGTCAAAATCCCCAATTATAAAATTTTGTTTATTTATCTCATTATTATCCTTAGGGGGTTTACCTCCATTTTTAGGATTTTTACCAAAATGAGTAATTATCCAAAATATAGTTGAAAATAATCAATTATTTTTAATTACAATTATAGTTACTATATCATTAATTACATTATATTTTTATTTACGAATCACTTACTCAGCATTTATAATTGCAAATTCAGAACCTAAATGACATTTTAATTTGAATAACCAAACTAATTTAAACTTTTCAATTATATTTTCTTCAATTGTATCTATTTTAGGTTTATTTGTAATTACTTTAATTTTCAATATTTTTTAAAAAGGCTTTAAGTTAAATTAAACTAATAGTCTTCAAAATTATAAATAAAGAAAATTTCTTTAAGCCTTAGTATTTGTTACTCCTTTAGAATTGCAGTCTAATGTCATCATTGACTATAAAGCTTTGATAGAAGAGAAAAATCTCGTAATTAGATTTACAGTCTAATGCCTAATTCTCAGCCATTCTATCATTGCGAAAATGACTATTTTCTACAAATCATAAGGATATTGGAACATTATACTTTATTTTTGGAGCTTGATCAGGAATAGTTGGAACTTCTTTAAGATTACTTATTCGAGCAGAATTAGGACAACCGGGGGCTTTAATTGGAGATGATCAAATTTTTAATGTAATTGTAACTGCACATGCTTTTGTAATAATTTTTTTTATAGTTATACCTATTTTAATTGGAGGATTTGGAAATTGATTAGTTCCTTTAATATTAGGGGCTCCTGATATAGCCTTCCCACGAATAAATAATATAAGATTTTGATTATTACCTCCTTCCTTAACATTATTACTGACTAGTTCCCTAGTCGAAAATGGAGCTGGGACAGGTTGAACTGTTTACCCACCCTTATCTTCTACAATTGCTCATGCAGGAGCTTCAGTTGATTTAGCCATTTTTTCTCTTCATTTAGCTGGAATTTCTTCAATTTTAGGAGCTGTAAACTTTATTACAACTGTAATTAACATGCGATCAACAGGAATAACTTTAGACCGAATACCTTTATTTGTATGATCAGTTGCAATTACTGCTTTACTATTACTGCTTTCATTACCTGTATTAGCAGGTGCAATTACTATACTATTAACAGATCGAAATTTAAATACATCATTTTTTGACCCTGCTGGGGGAGGGGATCCTATTTTGTACCAACATTTATTTTGATTTTTTGGTCATCCTGAAGTTTATATTTTAATTTTACCAGGATTTGGAATAATTTCTCATATTATTTCTCAAGAATCAGGTAAAAAGGAAACTTTTGGAACTTTAGGTATAATTTATGCTATATTAGCAATTGGTCTTTTAGGGTTTGTTGTTTGAGCTCATCATATATTTACTGTAGGGATGGACGTAGATACTCGAGCTTACTTTACTTCTGCTACAATAATTATTGCTGTTCCAACAGGAATTAAAATTTTTAGTTGACTAGCCACTTTACACGGATCTCAATTTACTTATAGACCTTCTTTATTATGAGCACTAGGATTTGTATTTTTATTCACAGTAGGAGGTTTAACTGGAGTAATTTTAGCTAACTCTTCTTTAGATATTATTTTACATGATACTTATTATGTAGTAGCTCATTTCCATTATGTTCTATCAATAGGAGCTGTATTTGCTATTATAGCAGGTTTTATTCACTGATACCCATTATTTACTGGATTATCTATAAACCCACAATGACTAAAAACTCAATTTTTAATTATATTTATTGGAGTTAATATAACATTTTTTCCACAACATTTTTTAGGTTTAGCCGGAATACCTCGACGTTATTCTGATTATCCAGATGCTTACACTACATGAAATATTGTTTCTTCTATTGGAAGAATTATTTCATTTATTGGAGTTTTAATATTTTTATTTATTATTTGAGAAAGAATAATTACTAATCGATTAATTCTTTATCCAACAAATTTACCAACTTCAATTGAATGATATCAAAATCTTCCTCCTGCTGAACATAGCTATTCTGAATTACCTTTATTATCAAATTTCTAATATGGCAGATTAGTGCAATAGATTTAAGCTCTATATATAAAGATTTATCCTTTTATTAGAAAACTAATGTCAACTTGAAGAAATTTAGGATTACAAAATAGAGCCTCTCCTTTAATAGAACAATTAACATTTTTTCATGATCACACAATACTTATTGTTATTATAATTACTGTATTAGTTGGTTATATAATAAGATCATTATTTTTTAATAAATTTACTAATCGATATTTATTAGAAAGTCAAGGAATTGAAGTTATTTGAACAATTTTACCAGCTATTACATTAATTTTTATTGCCTTACCCTCATTACGATTACTATATTTATTAGATGAAGTAAGAGATCCTTCAATTACTTTAAAAACAGTAGGTCATCAATGATATTGAAGATATGAATACTCAGATTTTATCTCTTTAGAATTTGATTCTTATATGATTCCATCTAATGAATTAGAACTTGATGGATTTCGATTATTAGATGTAGATAACCGAACAGTAATTCCAATAAATTCACAAATTCGAATATTAGTATCAGCTGCAGATGTACTTCACTCATGAACTATTCCCGCATTAGGTATTAAAGTAGACGCAACTCCTGGACGTTTAAATCAAACTAGATTTTTAATTAACCGGCCAGGATTATTTTTTGGACAATGTTCTGAAATTTGTGGAGCTAATCACAGTTTTATACCAATTGTAATTGAAAGTGTTCCAACAAATATTTTTATTAAATGAATTTCAGCTATAAGAGCTGCTTCATTAGATGACTGAAAGCAAGTATCGGTCTCTTAAACCGCCCAATAGTAGTGTAGCATCTACTTCTAATGAAAAGAATTAGTTAAATTAACATTAGTATGTCAAGCTAAAATTATTAGTTAAATCTAATATTCTTTGATTCCACAAATAGCCCCTATTAATTGATTAAGCCTATTTATTATATTTTCTATTATTTTATTATTATTTAATATTATAAATTATTATTCTTATACCCCAAAACTTCCAAATTATAAAAATAAAAAAAATATTTATTCTAATACATTAAATTGAAAATGATAACAAATCTATTCTCTGTTTTTGATCCATCTACAAATATTATAAATTTATCATTAAATTGACTTAGAACTTTTCTAGGTTTATTAATAATTCCAACTATATTTTGATTTATACCCTCTCGTTATAATTTAATTTGAAATAATATTATATTAACACTACATAATGAATTTAAAACTTTATTAGGACCTACAGGACATGTAGGAAGCTCTTTTATATTTATTTCTTTATTTTCTATTATTTTATTTAATAATTTTTTAGGATTATTTCCTTATATTTTTACTAGTTCAAGTCATTTAACCTTAACATTATCCTTAGCTTTACCCCTATGATTAAGATTTATAATTTATGGTTGAATTAATCATACTCAACATATATTTGCTCATTTGGTCCCTCAAGGAACTCCAGCAATTTTAATGCCTTTTATAGTATGTATTGAAACAATTAGAAATATTATTCGTCCAGGTACCTTAGCAGTACGATTAGCTGCAAATATAATTGCTGGTCATTTATTATTAACTTTATTAGGAAATACCGGACCTTCATTATCATACTCTATTTTATCATTATTAATTTTTGCACAAATTATATTACTTGTTCTTGAATGTGCAGTAGCTATTATTCAATCCTATGTATTTGCTGTACTAAGAACTTTATATTCTAGAGAAGTTAACTAATGTCAACTCATGCAAATCACCCATTTCACTTAGTAGATTATAGCCCTTGACCTTTAACTGGAGCTTTAGGAGCTATAGTAACTGTTTCTGGATTAGTAAAATGATTTCATCAATTTAATCCTAATTTATTAATTTTAGGTATTATTATCACAACATTAACAATATATCAATGATGACGAGATATTTCTCGTGAAGGTACATTTCAAGGATTACACACTCTAGTTGTAACCTTAGGTCTTCGTTGAGGTATAATTTTATTTATTGTTTCAGAAGTATTTTTCTTTATTTCATTTTTTTGAGCTTTCTTTCATAGAAGTTTATCTCCTGCTATTGAATTAGGAGCTATTTGACCTCCTATTGGAATTTATGCCTTTAACCCATTTCAAATTCCTTTATTAAATACAGCAATTCTATTAGCCTCAGGTGTAACAGTAACTTGAGCTCATCATGGATTAATAGAAAAAAATCATTCCCAAGGATTTCAAGGTTTACTTATAACAGTAATCTTAGGTATTTACTTTTCAATTTTACAAGGCTATGAATATATTGAAGCTTCATTCACAATTTCAGATTCAGTTTATGGATCTACTTTTTTTATAGCTACAGGATTTCATGGACTTCATGTTATTATTGGAACAACATTTCTGCTAGTATGTTTAATTCGTCACTCTTTATATCATTTTTCTAGAAATCACCATTTTGGTTTTGAAGCTGCTGCTTGATACTGACATTTTGTAGATGTAGTATGATTATTTTTATATATTTCTATTTACTGATGAGGTAGATACTTGTATAGTATAAAACGTATTTTTGACTTCCAATCAAAAGGTCTAAATTTATTTAGTATAAGTAATGTCAATAATTTTTTTAATATCTTCAATTATTTTATTAATTTCAACAATTGTAATAATTTTAGCTTCTATTTTATCAAAAAAAACTATTATTGACCGAGAAAAAAGATCTCCTTTCGAATGTGGATTTGATCCAAAAAGATCAGCTCGTTTACCTTTCTCCTTACGATTTTTTCTAATTGCAGTAATTTTTTTAATTTTTGATGTAGAAATTGCTCTTCTTTTACCAATAATTTTAATTTTTAATTCTTCAAACTTAATTATGTGAAGATATGTAAGACTGTTTTTTTTAATAATTTTATTAATTGGATTATATCATGAATGAAATCAAGGAGCTTTAGAATGAGCAAATTAATTAATTAATTAAAATTAAATCAGGACTGTAGTTAAGTATAACATTTGATTTGCATTCAAAAAGTATTGATTAATCAATCTGTCTTAATATTTAAATATTATTTATTTAAATAATAAATCATTTAGTGAATAATTATTAGTATGAATAACGAAGCGATTAATTGCAATTAGTTTCGACCTAATCTTAGATGACATTCATCCTTATTCTTTAATTGAGGCCAAAAAGAGGCATATCACTGTTAATGATAAGATTGAATAGTTTTTCCGATTAAGGAAATATGTAATTCAAGAAGAAGCTGCTAACTTCTATCTTTAGTGGTTTAATTCCATTAATATTTCTTAATTTATGTAGTTTAAAATAAAACCTTACATTTTCACTGTAAAAATAAGATTTTTTTATCTTTATAGATATTCAAAGATTAAAAAAAATCTCAATAACATCTTCAGTGTTATGCTCTATTGTATAAGCTATTTGAATAAATAAATAAAAAAATTAAAATAATAATTCAAAAAACAAATCTAATTAAATAAATTTTTAAATCATTATTTTGAAATACTTGATTTAATTTAGAATTTAATTTAATTCTATTATAAATTCTTTGACCTCCTAAATATTCTCTTCATCCTTGATCTCCTCTTTTAATTAATAGCTGACCAATTTTTAAAGAATAAAAATTTAATGAACTTGTTGATAAAATAGGCATAAATCATATTGAACCTAAAAATAATCTTATAAAATACATTTTTAAAGACTTTAAAGATCATCTTAACGAAAACTTAGAAATTTCATATCCAAATCAACCTCCTAATAAACTTACTAAAAAAGCTAATGTTTTTAAATATAAAGGTAAACAAATTATATTAGGAACTGGAAAAATTAATCATCTTATTAAACTACCCCCAAAAATAACTATAACAAGTAATCCTAATATACCACGAATTATAATTCAACCTTCATCACTTAAAGGATGTAATCTTGTTATATTAAAATTCCCATTTATAGAATAATAAGTTAATCGTAATGAATAACAAACAGTTAAACCTGTTCTAAAAAAATACAAAAAAAAACTAAATATATTTAAATAAGATAAACTAACAATTTCTAAAATTAAATCCTTGGAATAAAACCCAGCTAAAAAAGGTATTCCACATAATGATAAATTAGCTACATTAAAACAACTAGAAGATAAAGGCATATGATTAACTAAACCTCCTATTATCCGAATGTCTTGGGAATCCTTTATATTATGAATAATTGAACCAGCACATATAAATAATAAAGCTTTAAATAAAGCATGAGTTAATAAATGAAAAAAAGCTAATTTAGCAAATCCTATTGATAAAATTCTTATTATTAAACCTAATTGACTTAAAGTTGATAAAGCAATAATTTTTTTTAAATCAAATTCAAAATTTGCTCCTAACCCAGCCATAAATATTGTTAAACCAGAAATTAATAATAAAAATTTACCTAAAAAAGTATCAAATAATAATACATTAAAACGAATTAATAAATATACCCCAGCAGTAACTAAAGTCGAAGAATGAACTAAAGCCGATACAGGAGTAGGGGCAGCTATAGCAGCAGGTAACCAAGAAGAAAAAGGAATTTGAGCTCTTTTAGTCATAGCTGCAATTATAACTAAAGTCCCAATTAATATTATATCAAAATTATTTACTATACAATCCAAATAAAAAATATAATTTCATCTTCCATAATTTAATATTCAAGCAATTGATAATAATAATATAACATCTCCAATTCGATTCGAAAGAGCTGTTAATATCCCAGCATTATAAGATTTTACATTTTGATAATAAATTACTAAACAATAAGAAACTAACCCTAATCCATCTCATCCCAATAAAATTCTGATTAAATTAGGACTAATAATTAATATTATTATAGATAAAACAAATATTAAAACTAATATAATAAAACGATTAATATTATAATCCCCCCCTATATATTCTTTTCTATAAAAAATTACTAAAGAAGAAATAAATAACACAAAACTTATAAAAAGTAAAGATATTCAATCAAATAAAATAGTTATTACAATTGAAGAAGAATTTAAACTTAATAATTCCCATTCAACAAAATAAACTAAATCTTCCAATAAAAAATAGATTCCTCTAAAAAAACAAATTATTCTAATAAAAAATAAGATAATAAAACTAATTAAACAAATAGATAAAATTTTTATAATGATTTAAAATAATATATTTATATCTTTGACACCACAAATCAATATTTTTATTAAACTATTTAAATACAATCATAATATACATCTTTCTCTCTTTAAAATTAATAAATTTAAAGGAAATCAATGAAGAAACAACAATAAATATTCTCGTGAATATCCTATTGAACATGAATATAATCCAGAATAAATTTTACCATGTTGTCTATAAGAAAATAAATATAAGGTATAAACAGCTCTAAAAAAAGATAATAAAGCTAATGAAAATATAGAAATTCAGGATCAGGAAATAATTCTATTTAATAAACTAATTTCACCTAATAAATTTAATGAAGGAGGGGCAGCTATATTTGAAGAACTCAATAAAAATCATCATAACGCTATTCTTGGTATAAAATTTATCAATCCCTTATTAATAAATAATCTTCGTCTTCCTAATCGTTCATAAGAAATATTTGCTAAACAAAATAACCCAGAAGAACATAAACCATGAGCAATTATTAAAGTATAAGACCCACAAAAACCTCAATAATTTATTGTTATTAAACCCCCTAATACAATACCTATGTGAGCAACAGATGAATAAGCAATTAAAGATTTCAAATCAGTTTGACGTAAACAAATAAATCTAACTAAAACACCCCCAACTAATCTTACCCCAATTCAAATAAAATTATATTTTAACCCTAATAATAATAAACAACTAAAAATCCGTAAAAGACCATAACCCCCTAATTTTAATAAAATACCAGCCAAAATTATTGATCCTGCAACCGGTGCTTCAACATGAGCTTTTGGTAATCATAAGTGAACTAAAAATATTGGCATTTTTACTAAAAAAGCTATAATTATACAAAGATATATTAAAAAATTTTCATAATTTAAATTATTTAAAGAAAACAAAAATAAAGTCCCATCATTTTTATAAATATAAAAAACTCCAACTAATAAAGGTAAAGAAGCTAAAAGAGTATAAAATAATAAATAAACTCCTGCTTGTAATCGTTCTGGTTGATACCCTCATCCAATAATTAAAAATAAAGTCGGAATTAAACTACCTTCAAAAAATAAATAAAATATAAATAAATTTAAACTACTAAAAGTACAATATAATAAAATTAATAAAATTAAAATAATTATTCTAAAATAATTTTTATAAAAATTATTTTTATTCACAGACTCTCTAGCAGTAAATATTAAAGTACAAATTCAAAATCTTAATAAAATTAAACCATAAGATATTAAATCACAACCTATAAAATAACTTAAATTCCCTCAATAAGATTGATAAAATCCAAATCCTAAAAATATAAAAGTAATAATAAATAAAATATTTTGTACCATTCAATAACTATTTTTGATAAAACATAAAGGGATTATAAAAATTATTATAATTAAAAATTTTAACATTGTAAAATTCTAAAAGATTGAAAATAATCATTTCCATGAGTACGAATTATAGAAACTAAAATGGATAATCCTAATGCACCTTCACAAACTCTAAAAACTAAAAATATTATTGAAAAATAAGTTTCATAATTATAATAATTTAAGTATAAAAATAATAATAAAAATAATCTTAAAACAATAAATTCTAATCTTAATAACGTAACCAATAAATGTTTACGTCTAGACGAAAATACTAAAATTCCTCTAATAAATAAAATAATAGCAGTATAAACAAAAATTATCATTAGTTTTTATAGTTTAAATAAAATAGTGGCCTTGTAAGCCAAAGATAAGAATTTTTTCTTTTAAAACTTCAGAGAAAAAGAACTTTCCTTTATCATTAATCTCCAAAACTAATATTTTTAATTAAACTACTCTCTGATATTTTTCAATTTTTATTTTTATTTTTAAGTATAATTATTAGTTTAATTTTTTCACAAATAAAACACCCTTTGGCAATAGGATTAACCTTATTAACACAAACTTTATTAATTTGTTTAATTACAGGATTAATTACCAATACATTTTGATTCTCTTATATTTTATTTTTAGTGTTTCTAGGAGGAATATTAGTGTTATTTATTTATATAACAAGTTTAGCGTCAAACGAAATATTCAATTTTTCATCAAAATTAACAATTATATCACTTTTATTATTTTTAATTGGAATTATAATAATTTTTATTATTGATAAAAACTTAATTATTTCTAATTTTATAAATTTAGATATAAATAAAATAATTAACTTTTCATTTTTAAATTTTAATGAAAATTCATTAAATTTGACTAAACTATATAATACCCCAACAAGATTAATTACATTAGTATTAATTAATTATTTATTTTTAACATTAATTGTAATTGTAAAAATTACTAATATCTTTTATGGTCCCTTACGACAAAAATACTAATGAATAAACCTATTCGATCTAGACATCCTTTATTTAAAATTGCTAACAATGCATTAATTGATTTGCCTGCTCCATCAAATATTTCAACTTGATGAAATTTTGGTTCATTATTAGGATTATGTTTAATTATTCAAATTGCCACAGGACTATTTTTAGCTATACATTATACAGCTCATATTGATTTAGCTTTCAATAGAGTTACCCACATTTGCCGAGATGTAAATTATGGTTGATTCCTTCGAACCCTTCATGCTAATGGAGCTTCTTTTTTTTTTATTTGTCTATATTTACATGTTGGACGAGGAATATATTATAATTCATTTTTATTTACCCCAACATGAATAGTCGGAGTAATTTTATTATTCTTAGTAATAGGAACAGCATTTATGGGATATGTGTTACCTTGAGGACAAATATCTTTTTGAGGAGCTACAGTAATTACTAATCTTTTATCAGCTATTCCTTACTTAGGTACTGAACTAGTTCAATGATTATGAGGAGGATTTGCTGTAGATAATGCTACACTAACTCGATTTTTCACCTTTCATTTTTTATTACCTTTTATTGTTGCTGCAGCAACAATAATTCATTTATTATTTCTTCACCAAACAGGATCAAACAATCCAATTGGATTAAATAGAAATTTAGATAAAATTCCATTTCACCCTTATTATACATATAAGGACTTAACTGGATTTTTTATTTTAATTATAATTTTAACAATTTTAACTCTTTTAGACCCTTATCTATTAGGAGACCCAGATAATTTTACCCCTGCTAACCCATTAGTTACTCCTGTACACATTCAACCTGAATGATATTTCTTATTTGCCTACGCAATTCTTCGTTCTATTCCAAATAAATTTGGAGGAGTAATTGCATTAGCTTTATCTATTGCAATTTTAATAATCCTTCCATTTACTCATATAAGAAAATTCCAAGGAATTCAATTTTATCCTTTAAATCAAATTTTATTCTGATCAATATTAGTTATTGTAATTTTATTGACTTGAATTGGAGCTCGACCAGTAGAAGAACCTTATGTTATTACTGGACAAATTTTAACAGTATTATATTTCTCTTATTATTTAATTAATCCATTAATATCAAAACTATGAGATAATCTATTAAATTAGTTAATGAGCTTGAATAAGCATATGTTTTGAAAACATAAGATAGTATTAATTATACTATTAACTTTTACTAAAATTATTTCACTATAATAAAAAAATTAATAATAAAATTTTTAATCCTATAAAAAAAATTAAATAATTTAAGGATAAAGGTAAAAATCTTTTTCAAGCTAAATACATTAATTTATCATAACGAAAACGAGGTAAAGTTCCTCGTACTCAAATAAATAAAAAAGATAAAAAAGTTAATTTAATAAAAAATATAAAAGATATTAAATCACATCCTAAAAAAATTACACAATATAACATTCTTATAAATAAAATTCTAGCGTACTCCGCTAAAAAAATTAATGCAAATCCACCTCTTCTGTACTCTACATTAAACCCGGAAACTAATTCAGATTCCCCTTCAGCAAAATCAAAAGGAGTTCGATTAGTTTCTGCTAAACAAGAAGCAAATCATCTTAAAGCTAAAGGAAAAGTAATAAAAAAAAATCAAATAAAAGTTTGATAGTTTATAAAATTTATTAATTTATAACTTCTAATTAAAAAAACAAAAGACAATAAAATCAAAGATAATCTAACTTCATATGAAATAGTTTGAGCTACTGCACGCAAACCTCCTAATAATGCATAATTTGAATTGGAGGATCAACCAGCAATTATAACTGTATACACCCCTAAACTTGTACAACATAAAAAAAATAATAACCCTAAATTAAAAGTATATAAATTTATAAAATAAGGTATAATTAATCAAACTATCAAAGATAAAAATAATCTAAAAATAGGAGAAAAATAATATCTCACATAATTTGATATAATAGGATAAGTTTGTTCCTTAGTAAATAATTTAATAGCATCTCTAAAAGGCTGAGGAATCCCTATAAAACCAACTTTATTAGGACCTTTTCGAATTTGAATGTATCCTAATACTTTTCGTTCTAATAAAGTTAAAAAAGCAACTCCAACTAAAACACAAATAATTAATAACAATCTACCAATTAAGGGCAATAATAAATCTAATAATATCAAGTATCACCTGTAAAAAAATTACATATATGAATTCTAAATTCATCGCACTAATCTGCCAAAGTAATTAAATTAAATTAATAATATTCTTTATAAAAAATTATTTTAAATATTTGGTCCTTTCGTACTAAAATATTTTATTTATATTAAAGATAGAAACCGACCTGGCTTACGCCGGTCTGAACTCAGATCATGTAAGAATTTAAAGGTCGAACAGACCTAAACTTTGAACTTCTACACCCAAAAATAACTCTTAATCCAACATCGAGGTCGCAATCTTTTTTGTCGATATGAACTCTTAAAAAAAATTACGCTGTTATCCCTAAGGTAACTTAATCTTTTAATCAATAAAAATGGATCAATAATTCAATAATTTTTGTTTTAAAATAAAAAGAGTTTAATAAATCTTCCTGTCACCCCAACAAAATATTTATTTTAATAAAATTTTTAAATTTCTATGTATAAATTAATAAATATAAATATAAAGCTCTATAGGGTCTTCTCGTCTTTTAATTTTATTTAAGCCTTTTAACTAAAAAGTTAAATTTTAATTTCATTTAAATTGAGACAGTCAACACCTCGTTCAATCATTCATTCTAGCCCTCAATTAAAAGACTAATTATTATGCTACCTTTGCACGGTCAAAATACCGCGGCCCTTTAAATCATCAGTGGGCAGATTAGACTTTAAATTATATTCAAAAAGACATGTTTTTGTTAAACAGGCGAGCGTTTATTTGCCGAATTCCTTAATTTAACCTAATAAATAAAAAATATTCTAACAATTTATTTATACTAATTTTATTATAAATTCTATTTTTTTATAATTACAAAATATATTTTAATAAAAAATCTAAATAAATAAAAATTATATTTAATTTAAAATAAATTATAACATTTTTTTAATTAATGGATATTTCTAAACCTACAAATTCTAAACTATTAAATAACTATTATAGATAATATTTTAAAGCTTATCCCTTAAAATATTAATAATAAAAATTAATTATTTTTAAAATAAAACAATTACTTTTTATTATCTAAATTAAATTTATTTCTTAAAAAACCAGATATATTTAAGAACGAATAACGTTTCATTTCAAATAATATATAATTAATTACTATAATACGTAAACTAAAATATATTATTAAATCTCTTAAAATCGGGAAATACAAATAATTATATTTTAATTAATAAACCCTGATACACAAGGTACAATAAATTATATTTACTTTTAATTTAATTAATTTTTATATATTTCAAATTTCTTTTACAATACTAATTAACTATTATTAAAATTATTTTTTTTATATCCAATACTAAAACCCATATTTAATAAAATTGATTTTATTAATTAAATTATTAATCAAAAAAAAATAATAATTATATATTATCAAATTAAATCGAATTGCACGATAAATTTTCAATGTAAGTGAAATGCTTAACTATTCAAGCTCCAATTTGTCTTTCTAGATACACCTTCCGGTACAACTACTATGTTACGACTTATCTCATTTTAAAGAACGAGAGCGACGGGCGATGTGTACATGTTTTAGAGCTTTAATCAATAAAATTATCTTTATTTATTTACTATCAAATCCACTTTTAAAGATATATTTCAATATCTTATCCATATAAATTTTATTATTGTAACCCATTTCCACTTAAATATAAACTGCACCTTGATCTGACATGAAATATATTTTTATATTAAGAAAATTATTTCCCTTTTAGGACATTCTGATGACGACGATATACATACATTAAAAATTTAAGTAAGGTTTAACGTGGATTATCGATTACGGAACAGGTTCCTCTGAATAGACTAAAACACCGCCAAATTCTTTGAGTTTCAAGATCATAACTATTACTACTCTAGTATAAAATTTTACATTTAAAATAATAGGGTATCTAATCCTAGTTTATTAATTAAATTTCATAGCTTCATACAATTTTTAAAAATTTAAAATAAAATAAAATTTCACTTAATAATTTAATTTATTATTTTAACTATATTCAATTAACTAACTACTAAAATAATTTATTTGTATATTTTGTATAACCGCGGTAGCTGGCACAAAATTTACCTATACTATTTAATATTACTAATTCTAAAATTACTTAAAATTTAAAATTAAATACTGTGAATTTTTTATATAAATTACCTTTAAGAATTATTTATTTAAACGCACAAAAATTTACATATAAAATATATTAATAACAAATTATTAAGCAAGAATAAAACTTTTATTATAAATCAAAATTTTATTATCAAATAATTAATATTCTAATACATTCAATATAGTGAAATTATTTTTAATAACGCTATTCGGTTTCTTCCCTGCACCAAAAAAAAAATTAAAGCATTTTAATCACAAATTAATTTAATCATACGTTATAAATAATCTTTACTGATAAATTATGATTAAACTATTAAAATACTCTTATAAAAATACGATTTTATAATAATTTAATTTATAAAATTTCCCTTATATTTAAAATAAAATATTGATTAAATAATAAAATTTCTTTTATTAATTAATTTTTATTAAATATCTTAAATTAAATATAAATTTTAAAATTAAATCTATTATAATTACTTTTTTGATGTTTTTACCATAATTTATTTATAAATAAATAAATATCTGGTTAAAAATAATTATACTAAATAATTTTTATTAATTAAAATTTATAAAATTTATAAAAATTTTTTTAAAAATATTTTTAATAATAAAATAATTTTTTATTATTAATTTCCCTTAAATATTTTTTAAAAAATTTTTATAAATTTATAAAATCAAAAAAAATTTTTTAAAAAATAATTTTTTACTAATAAAATAATTTTTTATTATTAATTTCCCTTAAATATTTTTAAAAAATTTTTATAAATTTTATAAATTTTAATTATTAAATAATTTTTTTTAACTAATTTATAAAATTTTCCCAAAAAAATTAATTTTTTAATATATTAATTAATTAATAAAATAATTTTAATTAATTAATTTCCCTTAATATATTTTAAATTAATTAATTTTATAAATTAATTAAAACAATAAAATAAAACAATATAAATAAATAACATAAAATTTTCCCAAAATATTAATTTTTATAAATCAATTTTCCCTTAATATTTAAAAATTAATATTAATTTTGTCTGTAATTTATTATATCATTATTAAATTTATTTTTTAAATCACTTAAACTAAAAATTATCACAACAAATTTTTTTTGGCGCAAAATAATTTTTTTTCTCTTTTATATAATTATTTTGCTAATTTATTAAATAATGAAAACATAAATTATTATAATTTTTAAAGAATTAGTATTTCTAAAATCAATATCTAGCTTTTTTTTTTTTAAATCTTAAAAAAAAGATAGATATTGATGGTATAATCTATTTTATAATATATTTACCTTCAAATTAAATTTTTCATAAATATTTTTTAATTATTTTGTGTAATTTTTACCCATTATTTTTTTAATTGAAACAATAAGAATTATTTTGTAATAAAAATACCTAATTTTTTATTTTATTACTTATTTGAATTCTAAATTTACATGGTCCTTATTTTCTATTTTCTATTTGTTTTTCTATAAGTTCTATATATATATATATATAATAGTTATTATTTAAATTTTTAATTAATTAATAAAGATATATATTGAATAACATATAAAAATAGTTCATTAAATAACAACATGTGTGGGTATAATATTAATATTAAATTTTAATTAATTAATAAATCCCTCTCTTTCAGAAGTTTATATAGGACTGTTATTTATAGATTTGGTTATATATTTGATCAAAATTTCAACAATATATAGATCTTTTTCTAACATTATGATAGATGGATTATAATAATAAAATATTTTATTACTATTATATAGGGATTAATAATATATTATTATAAATTAAATAATAATATTCTTCTATTAAATACATATATATATATATAATATTATATAATACGACAAATTTAATTTTGCAATTTAGACTAAACTCATCAATAATTTAAGTTATTAGCCCATGCTAATAAAGATTTTCATAAAATGAAAAAAAAAAAATAAAAAAAATTCATATAAAATTTCTGCTTTTTTTTTTTCAAAAAAAAAAAAAAAAAAAAAAAAAAAAAAAAAAAAAAAAAAAAAAAAAAAAAAAAAAAAAAAAAAAAAAAATTTTTTTTTTAAAAAAAAAAATTTTTTAAAAAAAAAAAAAAAAAAAAAAATAAAAAAAATTTTTTTATTTTTTTTAAAAAAAAAAAAAAAAAAAAAAAAAAAAAAAAAAACGAAAAAACGGAAAAAAAAAAAACAAATATAATTACCTCTTTTTTTTTTCAAAAAAAAATTTTTTAAAAAAATCGAAAAAAAAACCCGAAAAACGAGCAAAAAAACCGAAAAAATTCAGATAACTTTACCTTTTAGCCTTAAAACTCCAAAAAAAATCCGAAAAAAATGCAAAATTTCGGAAAAAAGTGCAAAAATGGGAGTGAGAAATGAAAAAAATTCCAAAAAAAATGATTCAAATAAATTTTCTACTATATTTTTTTAAAGGTAAAATAATCAAAAAAAGAGAATTAATT